AATTGAATTGAGCCTTGGTATGGAAACCTACCAAGTGATAACTTTCAAATTCAGAGAAACCCTGGAATTAAAAATGGGCAATCCTGAGCCAAATCCGGTTTTCTGAAAACAAACAAGGGTTCAGAAAGCGATAATACAAAAGGATAGGTGCAGAGACTCAATGGAAGCTGTTCTAACAAATCGAGTTGGCTGCAGTGCGTTAGTAAAAGAATCACTCCAGAAAGGATGAAGAATAAAACTCTATACGTACTGAAATACTATCTTCAAATGATTAATGACAACACAAATCCGTATTTCTTTTAATTTTCATGAAAAATGAAAGAATTGTTGTGAATCAATTATAAGTTGAAAAAAGAATCAAATATTCATTGATCAAATCAGTTACTCCATCAAAATCTGATAGATCTTTTGAAGAATTGATTAATTGGACGAGAATAAAGATAGTCCCATTCTACATGTCAATATCGACAACAATGAAATTTATAGTAAGAGGAAAATCCGTCGACTTTAAAAATCGTGAGGGTTCAAGTCCCTCTATCCCCAAAAAGGTCCATCTGATTCCCTAATTATTTATCCTACCTTCTCATTTCGTTAGCGGTTCAAAATTCGTTATCTTTCTCGTTTATTCTAATTCTACAAACGTATCTGAGCGAAAGTTTTTTTCTTATCACAAGCCTTGTGATATAGATGAAACACGTACAAATGAACATCTTTGAGAAAGGAATCCCAATGTTAAATTTGAATAATTAATAATTCATTTTATTACTCGTACTGTACTGAAACTTACAAAGTCTTTTTTTTTGAAGATCCAAGAAATTCCACCAGGACCTGGCTGGATAAGACTTTCCAATCCCCCTTTCGTCTTTTTAATTGACATAGACCCAAGTCCTCTATTAAAATGAGGATGGTGCGTGAGGAATGGTCGGGATAGCTCAGCTGGTAGAGCAGAGGACTGAAAATCCTCGTGTCACCAGTTCAAATCTGGTTCCTGGCACATGAGCAATTTGTATGAGTATCTATTCTACAAATTAATTGATATGGGTCGACATACATATTCATTACATAATATAAATCATGATACATATTTATCCATCGGGGATGTACTTATTCTATTTATAGAATAAAATAGTTAAAGATGAGTAAAGAGTCTATACTTTTTTTTATATGTATAAAAAATATGTAAAAGAAAATATTAATACTTCATCTTCATACATATTACAAAAGGTAAATTGGTTGGTTGAAAAACCTAAAAGTCTAGTCTAGGGGAGTTGAAGGGTACGAATAGCCAAGATTCATCTCCGATACAGTACAAATAAATAGAATCTGATCCCCTTTCTATTTTCTTTTCATATTTTATTTCTTTATTTCCTCCTATGTGACTTTCTGGAGCCCATCTAAATGACGTGCGCGGTACATAGTTCGGCATCATGAACTCTTTGAGTTTCAGCCTATTGACTGGGCTTATCCCCCAAAAGTATCTTCAAAATCATAAAATCTTAATGAATCTCTCTAATTGTATTGTCTTTTTTTTTTTTTATTTATTTCCTTTATTCATTATTTATTTTATTTAACTTATCCATAATATGTTAATGAGACTTCATCTCTTTGAATATCTAGAGTTGTAGTTGTGGTAGAAGTGAAGATTATTTTCTGATTATTCAATGAGCATCTTGTATTTCATAAAAATTAGGGGCAATATAATCCTTACGTAAAGGCCATCCTATCCAGCTTTCAGGCATTAAGATACGTTTCAGACGTGGATGATTATTATAAGAGATTCCCAACATATCATAAGATTCTCTTTCTTGAAAATCCGCACTTTTCCAAATCCAGAAAACAGACGGAATTCTAGGATTCCTCCTTGGGGCAAATACTTTTATGCATACTTCTTCCGGTTGATCTATACCATACTCTATTCTCGTAAGATGATATACACTGGCTAACAGTCCGCCCGGTGCTACATCATAGGCACATTGGGAACGTAGATAATTGTAACCATATACATATAAAATGACAGCAATGGAATGCCAATCCTCGGGCTTTATTTGTAACGTCTCTATTCCTTGGTAATCGAACCCCAAAGATCTATGAACTAGCCCATGTTTGATTAACCAAACAGACAAACGACCCTGCATCTTTTTTCTCTCTCCCGCATTTTTATTTGTATTTATTTCTATAAATATTATAAAATAATTATTTCACATTTACGATAAAATTTCTGAAGATTGACTCGCTGTTTGTTATTCTGTACTTGTACAAAAGGATCTTGTCTAATTCACTAATTCGTGAGAAGATACTGAACTTTTGTATTCGAAAAAAGTTTCAGTGGGGATCTCTGAAGTAGATGGTGATTGATACAGTAATCCTTGATTATAATTTCCAGTATGAGTACTGCGTCCAACACGAAACTTGTGGCTGGTAGTAAAACACCGATTCTCCTGTTGAGATCTAATTCGATCTTCATAGATTTCTCGAGATATTTTCTTACGAAGTTTTGTTA